TGCTTTTGGACAAATAGTATTTCTTTTATTTTCTTCATCCTTTGCATTAAAAGAATAGACTAAAAAATTGATATGATTCAACCTCAGACCCATTTAAAGGTAGCGGATAATAGCGGGGCTCGAGAATTGATGTGTATTCGAATCATAGGAGCTAGTAATCGTCGATATGCTCATATTGGTGATGTTATTGTTGCTGTGATCAAGGAAGCAGTACCAAATATGCCCCTAGAAAAATCAGAAGTAGTCAGAGCTGTAATTGTTCGTACCTGTAAAGAACTCAAACGTGACAGCGGTATGATAATAAGATATGATGATAATGCTGCAGTTGTGATTGATCAAGAAAAAAATCCAAAAGGAACTCGAATTTTTGGTGCAATCCCCCGGGAATTAAGACAATTAAATTTTACTAAAATAGTCTCATTAGCCCCGGAGGTGTTATAAAATAAAATTAGATCGTGATATATTTGGGGTATTTGAAAGAAATAGATTCAAAACTAGATTAATTCGTAGATTGTGTCTCACGCATATACCTTGAAAAATTCATATTCATAAACCAATAAAAAAAAAAAAAAAGAAAAACATGTTAATTATATCCAATTTTGAGGCACCAATAATTTAAATTCATCATGGGTAAAGACACTATTGCTGAGATAATAACCTCTATACGAAATGCTGATATGGATAGAAAAAGAGTTGTTCGCATAGCATCTACTAATATTACCGAAAGTATTGTTAAAATACTTTTCCGAGAAGGTTTTATCGAAAACGTCAGAAAACATCGAGAAAAAAATCAATTTTTTTTGGTTTTAACCTTGCGACATAAAAGAAATAGGAAAAGGCCTTATAGAAATTTTTTAAATTTAAAACGGATCAGTCGACCCGGTCTACGAATTTATTCTAACTCTCAACGAATTCCTAGAATTTTAGGTGGGATGGGCATTGTAATTCTTTCGACTTCTCGAGGTATAATGACAGACCGGGAGGCTCGACTAGAAGGAATCGGTGGAGAAATTTTGTGTTATATATGGTAATCCTTTTAATATTCAAATGGGATCGGAAACCTCTTCTTTTTTGTAAAAAAAAGGGGGAGGGTGAATTGTCTAATATCATTTCTCCTCTATTATTTGATACTTCAAGGGGGCTTTACCTGGAATGAAAGAACAAAAATGGATTCATGAAGGTTTAATTACTGAATCGCTTCCAAATGGTATGTTCCGGGTTCGATTAGATAATGAAGATCTAATTCTAGGTTATGTTTCAGGAAAGATCCGACGTAGTTTTATACGCATACTGCCAGGAGATAAAGTCAAAATTGAAGTAAGTCGTTATGATTCAACCAGAGGGCGTATAATTTATCGACTCCGAAACAAAGATTCGAAAGATTAGGTGGTTTTTTTTTTATTCAATACAATTCGAAATGAAAAATTTCAAGAAACTTATTTTCTACCAAGTAGATTCAGAATTAAGATAAGGAATGAAAAATATGAAAATAAGAGCTTCCGTTCGTAAAATTTGTGAAAAATGTCGACTAATCCGTAGGCGGGGGCGTATTATAGTAATTTGTTCCAACCCAAGACATAAACAAAGACAAGGATAATCAGACTCGCTAAAGGGCTCAATGTACAAATAAAGAATCTTTTTTGACATGAAATGGATATATCCATATATTTCTGACTCATATTTATGAGATGATACAATATGGCAAAAGCTATACCGAGAACTGGTTCACGTAGGAATATACGTATGGGTTCACGCAAGAGTGCACGTAAAATACCAAAGGGAGTTATTCATGTTCAAGCAAGTTTCAATAATACCATTGTCACGGTTACAGATGTGCGGGGTCGGGTGGTTTCCTGGTCCTCGGCCGGTACTTCTGGATTCAAGGGGACGAGAAGAGGGACACCCTTTGCCGCTCAAACTGCCGCAACAAATGCTATTCGTACTGTAATGGATCAAGGTATGCAACGAGCAGAAGTCATGATAAAAGGTCCCGGTCTCGGAAGAGACGCAGCATTACGAGCTATTCGTAGAAGTGGTATACTATTAACTTTTGTACGGGATATAACCCCTATGCCACATAATGGATGTAGACCTCCGAAAAAAAGACGTGTGTAGAAATGAACAATGAAGCAATTTCAAGAGAAACAAGAGAAATAAATAATTCAATCAAGTAAAATAATATTATTATGGTTCGAGAGAAAGTAACAGTATCTACTCGGACACTACAGTGGAAGTGTGTTGAATCAAGAACAGACAGTAAACGCCTTTTTTACGGGCGCTTTATTCTATCTCCACTTATGAAAGGCCAAGCTGACACAATAGGCATTGCGATGCGAAGAGCTTTACTTGGAGAAATAGAAGGAACATGTATAACACGTGTAAAATCTGAGAACGTCCCCCACGAATATTCTACTATAACGGGTATTCAAGAATCGGTCCATGAAATTTTAATGAATTTGAAAGAAATTGTATTGAGAAGTAATCTATATGGAACTTGTGA